GTCGTAGGAATAGTGTCTATAAGATACTTATTTTAGGAGGTATTTATGATAGTTATAGGCTAGATTCATCACGAATAAGAAGATGGTGGATATCCTTTTTATGGACGTTTTCCGGCCAAATAAGAGGGGGTAACTAGTAATTATATAATACTTTTCTACGGTTAAGTAGAGGACTTCTTTTTGAGCTGAAAGGATGCCATCTGTGTGGGAAGTGGATTCCAGTTCGACGGCTTTCCATCAATCAAACTCTAGAAAATTGGGTAATAGGGATATAGATACTATTAATTAGATACGTTTCCATAGGAACACCTAGCAACTGAAATTCCTTCCATTTTTCCATAGAGAGTAGGAATCAAAAGAGAATTCCCTTTTTCAAACTGGAGTATGATGTTATGGAAAGCTTTAAAATTGAAAAAAAAATAATTGGGTCAATGGTATATTGCTCTTTTTTAATACTTTACTAAGTGACTATTATAGAAAGGATATAACTAAGTGGAAACGAATAAGCTCCTATAAGCCTGTAAGTAATGGATTAAGCCCTTTCTTTCGTAAAAAAGATGATGTCTGACGACTTATCCAGCTGAAAAAAGACGTGGAATTTGATCAGTCCTTGATTGAGGTAGAAGAAATTCGTCTCGATAAATAAGAACCCATAGAATGGAATTTACTATTGTATATTGGTTTTTGTTAAAACTTTGGCATTGAACTATCTTCCCAGGAGGTGTCCCTCCAAGTATTTTCGTCGATTTATAACGTTTCACTACTGAGTTCGAGATGGATCAGCGTGGTTCCGTTGAATACACTAAAAACACCAAAGCAAAAATAGTTACTAATATTATTAGTAACTATAAGTTTATTTAAAAATTCAAGTCCTCGGTCTGTTAGCACATCTCAGCTCATATATTACTATATTTATACTTGATGCCTATTAAACGGTTAGTCTTACCGTGACCTTACTCACTTACGTGATGAGAATACTTATCTTGAGGTGGGCTTCCCACTTAGATGCTTTCAGCGGTTATCCACTCCGTACATAGCTACCCAGCGTTTACCGTTGGCACGATAACTGGTACACCAGAGGTACGTCCTTCTCGGTCCTCTCGTACTAAAGAAGGCTCCTCTCAATATTCTAACGCCTACACCGGATATGGACCGAACTGTCTCACGACGTTCTGAACCCAGCTCGCGTACCGCTTTCATGGGCGAACAGCCCAACCCTTGGGACGTACTACCGCCCCAGGATGCGATGAGCCGACATCGAGGTGCCAAACCTCCCCGTCGATGTGAACTCTTGGGGGAGATCAGCCTGTTATCCCTAGAGTAACTTTTATCCGTTGAGTGACGGCCTTTCCACTCAGCACCGTCAGATCACTAAGACCGACTTTCGTCCCTGCTCGACTTGTAGGTCTCACAGTCAAGCTTCCTTATGCCTTTACACTCTAGATACGATTTCTACACGTTCAGAGGAAACCTTTGTACGCCTCCGTTACCATTTGGGAGGCGACCGCCCCAGTCAAACTGCCCGCCTGAAACTGTTCTTTGACCAGATAATGATCCAAAGTTAGAAATCTAACATTACCAGAGTGGTATCTCACTGATGGCTCCTAAATCCCCGCAAGGATAAACTCAACACCTCCCACCTATACTGCGCAAGTAAAGTCCAATTCCAATTTCAAGTTACAGTAAAGCTTCATAGGGTCTTTCTGTCCAGGTGCAGGTAGTCCGCATCTTCACAGACAAGTCTATTTCACCGAGCCCCTCTCCGAGACAGTATCCAAATCATTACGCCTTTCGTGCGGGTCGGAACTTACCCGACAAGGAATTTCGCTACCTTAGGACCGTTATAGTTACGGCCGCCGTTCACCAGGGCTTCAGTTATCAGCTTCGCTAATGCTAACCAACTTCTTTAACCTTCTGGCACTGGGCAGGCGTCAGCCCCCATACATCGTCTTACGACTTAGCGGAGACCTGTGTTTTTGGTAAACAGTTGCTTGGATCTTGTTATTGCAACCTCATAAATGAGGCACTCCTTCTCCCGAAGTTACGGAGTCATTTTGCCGAGTTCCTTAGAGAGAGTTATCTCGCGCCCCTTAGTATACTCTACCTACCCACCTGTGTCGGTTATGGTACAGGCATTATTTATTTACGACATTGCGAGCTTTTCTTGGAAGTCTGACATACACTGCTTCAATGCCGTAGCATCTCGTCATCACGCCTCAGCTCAAAACGTTTTCTCCGTTTCTCAACACCTCGAACGCTTAAACCGGTAACCAACATCCGGCCAGCTTAGCCTCCTTCGTCCCTCGTTATCAATAAATAATGGTACGGGAATATTAACCCGTTGTCCATCGACTACGCTTTTCAGCCTCGCCTTAGGTCCTGACTTACCCTCCGCGGACGAGCCTTCCGGAGGAAACCTTGGGTTTTCGGGGTATAGGATTCTCACCTATATTTTCGTTACTCAAGCCGACATTCTCACTTCTGCTTCGTCCATATCCGC